ATGATTATCAATCAAATAAAAAGTTATTTTATGTCGCAATCCTTACATCCCCTACCACAGGTGGGGTGACGGCTAGTTTTGGTATGTTGGGAGATATCATTATTGCCGAACCCAACGCTTACATTGCATTTGCGGGTAAAAGAGTAATTGAACAAACATTGAATAAGACAGTACCTGAGGATTCACAAGTGGCTGAATATTTATTCCATAAGGGCTTATTCGATCCAATCGTACCACGTAATCCTTTAAAGGGCGTTCTGAGTGAATTATTTCGGCTACATGCTTTCTTTCCTTTGAATCAAACTTAGATTAAGTAGAGCCGTAGAGTAGAGTCTTAATTTAATAATTTATTTAATATTAATAAAACGGAATAAATTTTTTGAAATGAAAATTATTAAATTATAAGACAAGAACAAGAAAATAACTAATATTATGAATAATAAAAAGGTGGATTATCATACATATATTTCGTGTAGAAACATGTAGAAAGGTGAATAAGTCCGTTTATTTACATATTTTTTATTTACACATTTATTGAATTTTTTAATAAATATTTATTAAAAAAATACTTATATTAAAACATATACTTATATATTCCTTATTTAAGTATATACTCACTTAGGTATACTTAGTATAATATAAGTATAATATAATATTTATATAAATATAATTATTATATATGAATTATAAGATATCTTTATAACAATATAAGGTTAAAATAAAAATATTAATATAAAACAATAAATAAAAATAACAGGTACAAATATTAAATCGAGGTACCCATTCAATGATAACTCTCAACAACTTTCCCTCCATTTTTGTGCCTTTAGTAGGCTTAGTATTTCCGGCAATTGCAATGGTTTCTTTATCTCTTCATGTTCAAAAAAACAAGATTTTTTAGATACTATAGGGACAAATCTTATCCATTTTTTTTTGAAACTGATTTGGATCATAACACCCATATCTATTTAGTAGAATATGGTATAACATGTTGCTTCTTTCGAGCATAAGCTCTTATGTATGTGTAAACATGATATATGGGTAAATTCATTTTTCAAATGGATCGGCATCGGGAAGAATTTCGGAAACGTAAAGTCAATATATCTATATATATGTGGATAGCTATAGGAAATCGTATGAAAGAGATGTTATTATTTTAGTTTGGATCTAAGCAATTCGATGAATTATTCTTAAAGGTTCACATCATAGTAGTGCTGGTTGATGAAAGTTACTTCGGAAACAAAAAAAGTAAAATCCAATTTATTTTTGTTATTTTTCCAATTCCAATAAAATGCAACTAGGTCTAGTGAGAATATGAGTTGGCGATCAGAACGTATATGGATAGAACTTATAGCGGGATCTCGAAAAATAAGTAATTTCGGCTGGGCCCTTATTCTTTTTTTAGGTTCATTAGGGTTTGTATTGGTTGGAACCTCCAGTTATTTTGGTAGGAATTTGATATCTTTATTTCCTTCTCAGCAAATCCATTTTTTTCCACAAGGGATCGTGATGTCTTTCTATGGGATCGCGGGTCTTTTTATTAGTTCCTACTTGTGGTGCACAATTTCGTGGAATGTAGGTAGTGGTTATGATCGATTCGATATAAAAGAGGGCATAGTGTGTATTTTTCGTTGGGGATTCCCTGGAAAAAACCGTCGCATATTCCTCCGATTCCTTATGAAAGACATTCAGTCCATCAGAATAGAAAATAAAGAGGGTCTTTTTGCTCGTCGGGTCCTTTATATGGAAATCAGAGGCCAGGGGGCCATTCCCTTGACGCGTACTGATGAGAATTTGACTCCACGAGAAATTGAGCAAAAAGCTGCTGAATTGGCCTATTTCTTGCGCGTACCAATTGAAGTATTTTGAAAAAAAAAACTGAAGAATTAATACTTTGCAAGAGGGAAAAAACTAAAGAATCCTCTTTTTTTTCTATACCATAAGTTAACGGAAGTTTCTTCCGAACGCTTATTCGAGCCAAAGTAAACGTATACGAAACACCCCTAAAACGAAAATTTTTGTGTCCATAATTTTTTTTTCGAAATATTTGATATTTTTTTTAATAGAACAGGAGTTCTTTCGTCTCGAAATCCGACTAATATTAATTTGAAGTGGGCTCTTTCTTATTCTATTTCTGTATTCTTTCTAGATTCAAGGACTAACCGCTATACTGCATCACAAATAAAAACTCTGAAATAGATTAATGGGCTAGATGACTTGAAATATAACTTATGCTTGATAGAAATATTAGTATCATATAGAGTCGACGCATGGGGTGAGTTCATTAAAACTTCAAAAATTCACAGACGAAAAAATGGCAAAAAAGAAAGTATTCATTTCCCTTCTATATCTTGCATCTATAGTATTTTTGCCTTGGTGGATCTCTCTCTCATTTAAAAAAAGTCTGGAATCTTGGATTACTAATTGGTGGAATATTAGGCAATCCGAAATTTTTTTGAATGATATTCAAGAAAAGAGTATTCTAAAAAAATTCATAGACTTAGAGGAACTCCTTCGTTTGGAGGAAATGATAAAGGAATACCCGGAAACGCATTTACAAAAGCTTCGCGTTGAAATCTACAAAGAAACGATCCAATTGATCAAGATGCACAATGAGGATCGTATCCATACAATTTTACACTTCTCGACAAATATAATCTGTTTCGTTATTCTAAGTGGTTATTCTATTTTAGGTAATGAAGAACTTGTTATTCTTAACTCTTGGGTTCAAGAATTCCTATATAACTTAAGCGACACAATAAAAGCTTTTTCTATTCTTTTATTAACTGATTTATGTATAGGATTCCATTCGCCCCACGGTTGGGAATTAATGATTGGCTCTGTCTACAAAGATTTTGGATTTGCTCATAATGATCAAATTATATCCGGTCTTGTTTCTACTTTTCCAGTCATTTTAGATACAATTTTTAAATATTGGATCTTTCGTTATTTAAATCGTGTATCTCCTTCACTTGTAGTGATTTATCATTCAATGAACGACTGAAAAATGATCGACCGACCTAATTAGAATATTTGGTACTTTGTACATAAGCAAAACATTCAAAATTGTACTTACTACCCAGCCAAGCGATTTCTCCAATATTTCAGAAAAATGATTTCATTAAATAGCAAAATTATAGATAGGGAACTCTACTAGCGACCTACCTAATTTTATTGTAGAAAATTTCGGGATCAATGATTGGACCATGCAAACTAAAAAAACCTTTTCGTCGATAAAGAAAGAGATTACTCGATCCATTTCCGTATCGCTCATGATAATGATATATATAATAACTCAGGCACCCATTTCAAATGCCTATCCCATTTTTGCACAGCAGGGTTATGAAAATCCACGAGAAGCAACTGGCCGTATTGTATGTGCCAATTGCCATTTAGCTAATAAACCCGTGGATATCGAGGTTCCACAAGCGGTACTTCCGGATACTGTATTTGAAGCAGTTGTTCGAATTCCCTATGATCTGCAAGTGAAACAAGTTCTTGCTAATGGTAAAAAAGGAGCTTTGAATGTAGGGGCTGTTCTTATTTTACCCGAGGGGTTTGAACTAGCCCCCCCCGATCGTATTTCGCCTGAGATTAAAGAAAAGATAGGAAATCTGGCTTTTCAAAGTTACCGCCCTACTAAAAAAAATATTCTTGTGATAGGTCCTGTTCCTGGTCAGAAATATAGTGAAATCACCTTTCCTATTCTTTCCCCGGACCCCGCTACTAAGAAAGATGTTCACTTCTTAAAATATCCCATATATGTAGGCGGGAACAGAGGAAGGGGTCAGATTTATCCCGACGGGAGCAAGAGTAACAATAATGTTTATAATGCTACAGCAGCAGGTATAGTAAGCAAAATCATACGAAAAGAGAAAGGGGGGTACGAAATAACCATAGTGGAGGCATCGGATGGGCGTCAAGTGGTTGATATTATCCCTCCAGGGCCGGAACTTCTTGTTTCCGAGGGCGAATCCATCAAACTTGATCAACCATTAACGAGTAATCCTAATGTGGGTGGGTTTGGTCAGGGGGATGCGGAAGTAGTACTTCAAGATCCATTACGTGTCCAAGGCCTTTTGCTCTTCTTGGCATCTGTTATTTTGGCACAAATCTTTTTAGTTCTTAAAAAGAAACAGTTTGAGAAGGTTCAATTGTCCGAAATGAATTTCTAGATCCGCGGATTTTTCAACATCAAGCTCTAAAAAGAAACAAACTCTTGTTGGCAATTATATTATGTAATAATTATATTATGTAATTGTGTATGATCAAAAAAATTTTGTTTGTTTCTTTTTTTTTTCTACCGGATTTCGGGAATTACTTATACCGGTCATGATATGTATATTGTGAAGAAGACTATTTTATTTTACTTATCTCTTCTTTGTTTTTTCAATCCAAATCGAAGTGATATAGAATGAATCAGTAGTTTTCTATTCGAATAGAATCAAAACAAAAGATAAATAAGCGTAAAATAGAAACCAAAGTATAAATGAAAGGAACAAAGGGTTTTATTTTAGGGGGGGGGTTGTTCGTCTCCTAGTCCTTGACACAAGAAAAGGGATTTTCCCCAACCCCTTCTTGTGTCGAATTAATAATGATTCTTGATCCTGTTCGTCAAAAACGACTATTCGTAGTTTCCATTTTTTTCTCGGTTTATCATAACCTTTTTTCGATTTATCATGTTAAGTAGTGGACAAACAAAAATATAGGTAAATTTATTGAACAAATACAAATAGAACTTCTTCAAGTTCAATGAACTTCTAAAATAGAAAAAAGGAAATTTTTATTAGATTAAATAGAGTAAGGTTCTATTTTATTAGTATAGAAAGGGTTTGCATGATACCTAATCGATATAAATCTATATATAGAACTATAGAATTGTGAGTCATACTAAAAGGGGAAATTGAGTGATTACTTCTTTGTTTTAATTTTGAAAGTATTCACAGATACCTTCGAGTAAAAGATTTTCTGAATCAATTAATGAAGTGGATTTTTCAAAA